TTTTTTTATATTGTCAATTTAAAAAATTGGTTCATAAATTTTATTTTTATTGATTTATTTATAAATAAAAAATAAATAAATATATGTATATAAATTATTTATATATTATATAAAATATAAAATTATTAATATATTTATATAATATGGGGGATATTTATAGACCTTATCGTCTTATAAATAAAAAATAAATAAATATATGTATATAAATTATTTATATATTATATAAAATATAAAATTATTAATATATTTATATAATATGGGAGATATTTATAGACCTTATTGTCTTATAAATAAAAAATAAATAAATATATGTATATAAATTATTTATATATTATATAAAATATAATTATAATTTTTTTAAAATTTTAGAAGGAATGTACTATTTAAAATTTTTAAATAAATTATATATTAATTTTAATAAATTTAATTATTTAAAAAATAAATTATATATAAACTAAAATTAAAATAAATATTTTATTTTAATTTTAAAAATTTTAAAAAAAAAAGGGGAAAAAATTTTAGAAGGAATGTACTATTTAAAATTTTTAAATAAATTATATATTAATTTTAATAAATTTAATTATTTAAAAAATAAATTATATATAAACTAAAATTAAAATAAAATATTTATTTTAATTTTAAAAATTTTAAATATTTTATTCTGGTATAAATTTTTATTATTATTTTATTTTACATGTAAATTTTTGTGAGAAAATTAAAATATTTTAAAAATATTTTAAAAATTAATTAATCTCAGTAATTAATATTAATTATAAAAGAAATTTTGAATTAGTAATAATATATAGTATTGGTTAAATTTGTGCCAGCTACTGCGGTTATACAAATGATGCAAATAAAAATTTTTAGTATTAGTTAAATTAAATAAAAATAATTTTTTTATAAATTTATTAGGTGAAATTTTTAAATTTATTAATAATTATTAAAAAAATTAATTTAATCTATAAAATTTTTGTAATAAACTAGGATTAGATACCCTATTATTAAAATTAAATAAATTTATACTTAAGTAGTAATAGTTATATTCTTAAAATTTAAAGAATTTGGCGGTGTTTTAGTCTATTTAGAGGAATCTGTTCTATAATTGATAATCCACATTGAACCTTACTTAATTTTGTTAATTTTGTATATCGCCGTCATCAGAATGTATTATAAGATTAATAATTTTCTTAAAATTAAAATAAATAATATGTCAGGTCAAGGTGCAGTTTATAGTTAAGTAGAAATGGATTACAATAAAATTATTTATACGAATAATATTTTGAAATAAATATTTAAAGGTGGATTTAAAAGTAATATAAAAAAGATTATTTATATGGTTATAGCTCTAAAACATGCACATATCGCCCGTCGCTCTCATTATTAAGATGAGATAAGTCGTAACATAGTAGATGTACTGGAAAGTGTATCTAGATTGACAATTTAAAGCTTAATGAGTAAAGTTTTTCATTTACATTGAAAAGAAGGTTGTGCAAATCAATTTAAATTGATAAAAATTATTTATTAATATTTTTTTTTTAATTTTTAATAATAAAAATAATTTTAATTTTTGTTTAAGTATTTTATAAAGAAAGAATAATTTTAATTATAGTTTAATAGTATTTTAAAAGAATATTGAAATAATTTGAAAAATTTTTATTTTAAAAGAAGATTTGATTAATTTTACCTTGTGTATCAGGGTTTATTAAATAAAATTTATTTATAAATAAATTTCTCGAATTTTAAAGAGTTAATTATATAAAAAAGTTATTGTAGAATAATTATTTTAAATATATAATTAGAAATGAAATGTTAATCGTTTTAAAATTTATCTAGTTTTTTAAGAAATAAATTTAATTTAAATATTTAATTTTAAATAATTTATTTATAAATTATTTAAATTAATAAATAAATATATTAAGGGATTAGCTTTAATATAAATTTTTAAATTTAAAAATAATTTAAAATAACTATAAGCTTAAAAATAGCTATTATTAATAAATTTGTTAAAATTTATTTTTAAAAATAAATTATTTATTGATAAATTAAATTTTTTATTAAAAAATAATTTTTAATAATAAAAAATTATTTATTATGATAAAATTAGTATATGATTTTATAAAAAATAATTTTTTTGTTAGGTTTAAATGAAGAATTCGGCAAATTAAATATATTCACCTGTTTAACAAAAACATGTCTTTTTGAAGTTTATTTAAAGTCTAGCCTGCCCACTGAAAATTAAAGGGCCGCGGTATTTTGACCGTGCGAAGGTAGCATAATCAATAGTTTTTTAATTGAAAGCTGGTATGAATGGTTGAATGAGATATATACTGTTTTTTTTAAAATTTTTTAGAATTTTATTTTTTAATTAAAAAGTTAAAATGTAATTAAAAGACGAGAAGACCCTATAGATCTTTATTTTTTTTTATTTATAAATTAAAAAGAATTTTATTTTTTATAATTTAAAAAAAATTTGGTTGGGGTGATATTAAAATTTAAATAACTTTTATTAATTAATAACATAGATTTATGAATTAGTGATCCTTTTTTAAAGATTAAAAATTTAAGTTACCTTAGGGATAACAGCGTAATTTTTTTAGAGAGTTCATATCGATAAAAAAGATTGCGACCTCGATGTTGGATTAAGAGTAATTTTTAGGTGTAGAAGTTTAAAGTTTAGGTCTGTTCGACCTTTTAATTCTTACATGATCTGAGTTCAAACCGGCGTAAGCCAGGTTGGTTTCTATCTTTAATAAATAAATATATTGTAGTACGAAAGGACCTAATATATTAACTATAATTTATTTTAAAATTGAATATCAATAATATTTACTATTTTGGCAGATTAGTGCAATAAATTTAGAATTTATATATATAATTAATAATTATAAATAGTATTGTTAATTTATGATATTATTATTCCTTTAATTGGTAGTTTATTATTAGTAATTTGTGTAATAGTAGGAGTAGCTTTTTTAACTTTGCTAGAACGAAAGGTTTTAGGGTATATTCAAATTCGAAAAGGGCCTAATAAAGTTGGGTTTAATGGGTTATTACAACCTTTTAGTGATGCTGTAAAATTGTTTACTAAGGAACAAACTTATCCATTGTTGTCTAATTATATTATTTATCATTTTTCTCCAATTTTTTCTTTATTTTTATCTTTATTAATTTGATTATGTATTCCTTATTTAATTAAATTATATTCTTTTAATTTAGGGGTATTATTTTTTTTATGTTGTACAAGTATAGGGGTTTATACTGTTATAATTGCAGGGTGATCATCTAATTCAAATTATGCTCTTTTAGGGGGGTTACGAGCAGTAGCTCAAACTATTTCTTATGAAGTTAGATTAAGATTAATTTTATTAAGATTTATTTTTTTAATTGGAGGATATAATTTTTTGAGATTTTTATTATTTCAAAAATATGCATGATTTATAGTTTTTTGTTTTCCTTTAGCTTTAATGTGATTAGCATCATGTTTAGCAGAAACTAATCGAACTCCATTTGATTTTGCTGAAGGGGAGTCAGAACTTGTGTCTGGGTTTAATGTCGAGTATAGAAGAGGAGGATTTGCTTTAATTTTTTTAGCTGAGTATTCTAGAATTTTATTTATAAGTATGTTATTTATTGTTCTTTTTATGGGTAGAGATATTTATAGATTATTATTTTTTTTAAAGTTAACTTTTATTTCTTTTATTTTTATTTGAGTCCGAGGGACTTTACCTCGGTTTCGTTATGATAAGTTGATATATTTAGCATGAAAAAGATTTTTACCTTTATCTTTAAATTATTTATTTTTTTTTATTGGAGTAAAAATTTTTTTTATTTCTGTTTTAATTTAATGAATTAAAATTAGTATAAAAAAAAATTAATAGAAGGATTTACTTCTTTCTTATGTTTTCAAGACATATGCTTTAAAAGCTTATTAATTAATTTAATAGTTTGTCTCAAAATTTAGCTAATAAAGGGTTAATTAAAAAATAGGAAAAATATAAAACTGTTAAAATTTGACCTGTTAAAACGTAAGGGTCTTCAACTGGGCGGGCTCCAATTCAAGTTAATAAAGATGAAATAATTACTATTGTTCAAAATAAAATTTGATTTAATGGGTAGAATTGTAATCCTCGAAAAGATTTATTATAGGTAAATGGAAGAATAAAAAGAATAGCAATAGATAAAACTAAAGCAATCACCCCCCCTAATTTATTGGGGATAGATCGTAAAATTGCGTAAGCAAATAAAAAATATCATTCAGGTTGGATATGAACTGGGGTTACTAATGGGTTTGCTGGGATAAAATTTTCTGGGTCTATTAATAAATAATTGAATTTTCAAATAAAAGCAATTAAAATTCAAATAAAAATAATAAAGCCAAAAATGTCTTTATAAATAAAATAGGGATGAAAGGGAATTTTATCTACATTTCTATTTAATCCTAAAGGATTGTTAGACCCTGTTTGGTGTAAAAATAATAAATGAATTATTATTAAAGCTAAAATAATAAAAGGAAAAATAAAATGAAATGTGAAAAATCGTGTCAGTGTGGCGTTGTCTACAGCAAACCCTCCTCAAATTCATTGAACTAAGTCTATCCCTAAATAAGGAATAGCCGATAATAAATTTGTAATAACTGTAGCTCCTCAAAAAGACATTTGTCCTCAAGGTAATACATACCCTAAAAATCCTGTTGCTATAGTTAAAAATAAAATGATTACTCCTGTGTTTCAAGTTATATGGTATAAATAAGATTCATAGTAAACTCCTCGACCAACATGAGTAAATAAACAAGCAAAAAAAAAAGAAGCACCATTTGCGTGGCAAATTCGAAGGAATCATCCGTTATTTACATCTCGACAAATGTGATTAACTCTATTAAAGGCTGTTTCAATGTCTGCAGCGTAGTGTATAGCTAAAAATAATCCTGTTAAAATTTGAATTATTAAACATAACCCTAATAATGAACCAAAATTTCATCAAGCAGAGATATTTGAAGGAGCGGGTAAGTCTACTAAAGCATTATTAGCAATTCTAATAAGAGGGTGATTTTTTCGAATAGGTTTAAACATTAATTTATAGGGCGTAAAGGTCCGTAAAATTTTTTTGTAATTTTTACTGTTACTAATAAAGTTAAAAATAAATAATTAATAAGAATAAGAGTAATTAAATTGGTAGGAAAGTTATATATTTTATTTAAAGGTAAAATATTTTCTTTAATAATATTGTTATTATTTAATATAGAAAATATTTCTAAATTTTGAATAAATGATTCAATGATTATAATGTCTAAAAAAAAAAATAAACAAATACAAATAAAAAATAAAAATGATATAATAATTATTAAAGTTAAAGATAATGTAAATATTTCATTTGAAGATAATGACGTTACATAAATAAATAAAACTAATATACCTCCTAAAAAAATTAAAAATAAAGTGTAAGAAAATCAAAAAGTTTTAATAAATATTCCTGTTAATAAACATGTTAAAAATGTTTGAATTAATAACATTAAACCTATCGATAATGGGTGTTTTATTTGAATAAAAGTTATACTTATAATTAAACAACTGGAAATAATAATTAATTTTATAATATCAAGAAATAGTTTATGTAAAATATTAACTTTGGGAGTTATTGAAAAGGAAAGATCTTTTTTCTTGAAGTTTTAAAAGATAAAATCTTATTATTAGTTTACAAGACTAATGTTTTTATTAAACTATTAAAACAAATGGCAAGTTTTTTTTTAATTTTTTATTTATCTATAATTATATTTTTAATAGGATGTTTAAGATTTGTTTCAAGACGTAAACATTTATTAGCTACTTTATTAAGATTGGAGTATATTGTTTTAAGTTTATTTATTTTTTTATTTATATTTTTAAATTTTATAAATTATGAAGTTTATTTTAGTATATTTTTTTTGACTTTTAGAGTTTGTGAGGGGGTATTAGGTCTTTCTATCTTAGTTTCAATAATTCGAACACATGGAAATGATTATTTTCAAAGTTTTTCTATTTTACAATGTTAAGATTAGTTTTTTCAATTATATTTATAATTTTTATATCTTTTTTAAATCGTTCTTATTGAATGGTTCAAAATTTAATTTTTTTATTTATATTTATTTTTATAATTAAATATAGATCATTAAATTATTTTACTCAAATTTCTTATTTTTATGGTATGGATATAATTTCTTATGGGTTGATTTTATTAAGATTTTGAATTTGTGGTTTAATGTTAATAGCAAGAGAAAAAATTTATTTATTTAATAATTATAAAAACTTATTTGTATTTATAATTATTTTTTTATTATTAATATTAATTCTTACTTTTAGTTCAATAAGTATATTTATATTTTATTTGTTTTTTGAGGCTAGTTTAATCCCTACTTTATTTTTAATTTTAGGGTGAGGGTATCAACCTGAACGATTGCAAGCGGGTATTTATTTATTATTTTATACATTATTAGCTTCTTTACCTTTATTAATTAGAATTTTTTATATTTTAGTTGAAAAAAAAAGTTTAAGATTTATTTATTTAAGTTTAGAAGTAATAAGAGGTATAAATTTGTTATACCTTTCTTTAATTATAGCATTTTTAGTAAAAATGCCTATATTTTTAGTTCATTTATGATTGCCTAAAGCCCACGTAGAGGCTCCTGTTTCTGGTTCAATAATTTTGGCTGGGGTTTTATTGAAGTTAGGAGGGTATGGTTTATTACGTATATTTAATTTATTGCAGGAAGCTGGTATTAAATATAATTACTGATTTATTAGAATTAGCTTGTTAGGGGGGGCTTTAGTTAGATTAATTTGTTTACGACAAACAGATTTAAAAGCATTAATTGCGTATTCTTCAGTAGCTCATATAGGAATTGTTTTAAGTGGATTAATGACAATAACTTATTGAGGTATTTTAGGTTCTTATACTTTAATAATTGCTCATGGCCTTTGCTCATCAGGGTTATTTTGTTTGGCCAATATTTCTTATGAACGTATAGGAAGACGAAGTTTATTAATTAATAAGGGGTTATTAAATTTTATGCCTACCTTAAGAATATGATGATTTTTATTATGCGCGGGGAATATAGCTGCTCCTCCTACTTTAAATTTATTAGGAGAAATCTGTTTATTGAATAGAATTGTTAGATGATCTTGAATTTCAATAATTATATTAGCAATAATTTCTTTTTTTAGAGCTGCTTATTCTTTATATTTATTTTCTTTTAGACAACATGGAAAGGTTTATTCAGGTAGAAGATTTTTTTCTATTGGGAATACCCGTGAATTTTTATTATTAATATTGCATTGATTACCTTTAAATATTTTAATTTTAAAGGGGAGATTTTGTGCACTATGAATTTATTTAAATAGTTTAAAAAAATATTGATTTGTGGTGTCAAAGATATGATTATTTCATTTTAAATCGTGAATTATTTAATTAGATATTGTAAAATTAGTTTTTATATTTTAATTTTTATTAGTTTTAGTTTATTTTTTATTGGGTTAAAATTTTTGTTAAAAGATTTAGTTTATTTTATTGAATGAGATATTTTAAGAGTTAGATCTTTAACAATTGTTATAACTTTTTTATTTGATTGAATAAGATTGATATTTATATCTTTCGTTCTTTTAATTTCTTCTTTAGTTATTTTTTATAGAAATCAATATATAGAAGAAGATTATAACATTAATCGGTTTATTTTATTAGTATTAATATTTGTTTTTTCAATAATGATATTAATTATTAGTCCTAATTTAATTAGAATTTTATTGGGGTGGGATGGATTAGGACTTGTTTCTTATTGTTTAGTAATTTATTTTCAAAACGTTAAATCTTATAATGCCGGGATATTAACTGCTTTATCTAATCGAATTGGAGACGTTGCTATTTTATTAGCTATTGCTTGAATATTAAATTATGGAAGTTGAAATTATATTTTTTATTTAGAAGTTATATCTAATAATCAAGAAATAATAATTATTGGTGGATTAGTTATATTGGCGGCTATAACTAAAAGAGCTCAGATTCCTTTTTCTTCCTGGTTACCAGCTGCTATAGCAGCTCCAACTCCTGTTTCGGCATTAGTTCATTCTTCAACTTTAGTGACTGCCGGTGTGTATTTATTAATTCGGTTTAATATTCTTTTAACTAATTGATGAATAGGTCAATTTTTGCTTCTTATTTCAGGGTTAACTATGTTTATAGCTGGATTGGGGGCTAATTTTGAATTTGACTTAAAAAAGATTATTGCTTTATCAACATTAAGACAATTAGGGTTAATAATAAGAATTTTATCAATAGGGTTTGGTAATTTAGCTTTTTTTCATCTATTAACTCATGCTTTATTTAAAGCATTATTATTTATGTGTGCTGGGTCTATTATTCATAATATAAAAAATTCACAAGATATTCGGTCTATAGGAGGGTTAAGAATAAGTATACCGTTAACTTGCAGATGTTTCAATGTGGCTAACTTGGCTTTATGCGGTATACCTTTTTTGGCCGGGGTTTATTCAAAAGATCTAATTTTAGAAATTGTTTTGTTATCTAATGTTAATTTAATTTCTTTTTTTCTTTTTTTTTTTAGAACTGGGTTAACAGTTAGTTATTCATTTCGATTAGTGTTTTATTCAATAACTGGAGAATTTAATTGTTCTGGTCTTCATCCTTTAAATGATAAAAGTTTAATTATGATTTTTAGAATTTTTTTTTTAACTATTATGGCTGTAATTGGAGGGAGTATATTAATATGAATTATATTTTTAGATGTTAAAATAATTTGTTTGCCGGTAATAATGAAGTTATTAACTTTAATGGTTTGTTTGGTAGGAGGAAGATTTGGTTATTTTTTAAGAAATGTAAATTTATTTTTTATTAATAAAGCTTTATCTAATTATAATTTTACTTTATTTACTGGGGGGATATGGTTTATACCCATTTTATCTACTGTTGGGGTTATTAATTTTCCTTTGGGACTGGGGCTAAAAAGTATTAAAAGATTTGATCAAGGTTGAAGAGAGTATTTTGGGGGTCAAATAATTTATAAACAGTTAAAAAATTATTCTTTATATTTACAAGTGTTTCAAATAAATAATTTAAAGATTTATTTATTAATTTATTTAATATGGTTTATTATTCTATTAATAATATTAGTATTTAGAATTAAATAAATTTAAATAGCTTAATTTAGAGCGTGACATTGAAGATGTTAAAGTGATTAGTAAATCTTTAAATATTTATAAAAATATAAAATTTTATTTTTACATTGAAAATGTAATGTTTTAATAAACTATATAAATAGAAATATGTTGAACAAAAAAAAGCTGCTAACTTTTATTTTTAATGGTTTAATTCCATTTATATTTCTTAATTGGAATTAAATATTCAATTTTATCATTAACAGTGATATACCTCTTTTTGGTTTCAATTAATAAGGTAAATTGAATTTTTCAATACTTTTTAAATGCAAATTAAATGTTATATTTAACTATTACCCTAAAATATGGGTGAGGTTCACCTAAAATTAGGTCGAAACTAATTGCAATTAATCGCTTCATATTTAATTATTTCATTCTAAGGCTCCTTGATTTCACTCATGGTAAAGACCAATTAATAGAATAAAAATAAAAAATAAACTTGTAATTGATCATGTAATTAAATTAGAAGATTTAATAATTAAAATTATAGGTAAAAGTAAAGCAATTTCTACATCAAAAATTAAGAAAATAATAGCGATTAAAAAAAATCGTAGAGAAAAAGGTAAACGAGAAGAATTTATAGGATCAAATCCACACTCAAATGGTGAACATTTTTCTCGGTCTATTAATGTTTTTTTTGATAAGAAAGTAGCTAATAGTATTACAATAATAGTAATAATAAAAATGACAGAAATTATTATTGAAAGTTGGATAATTATTTATACTAAAATTTTTTAGTCCTTATGATTGGAAGTCATATATACAATATATACTTTATAAATATCTACCTCATCAGTAAATAGAAATATATAAAAATAATCACACTACATCAACAAAATGTCAATATCATGCTGCTGCTTCAAATCCAAAGTGATGAGTTTTTGAAAAATGAAAATTAATATGTCGTAAAAAACAAATTAATAAAAATGTTGTTCCAATTAAAACATGAAGTCCATGGAATCCAGTTGCTATAAAAAATGTGGACCCATAAACAGCATCAGCAATTGTAAAAGGAGCTTCAATATATTCATATGCTTGTAAGATAGTAAAATAAATTCCTAAAATAATTGTAAAAAATAAACTTTGAGTTGTTTGAGAGTGGTTATTTTCTATTAATGCATGGTGGGCTCATGTGACAGTTACTCCAGAAGCTAATAAAATTGCTGTATTAAGTAAAGGAATTTGAAAAGGGTTAAAAGCAATAATCCCAACAGGGGGCCATGTTATCCCTAATTCAATTGTAGGGGATAATCTACTATGAAAAAAAGCTCAAAAAAAAGAAATAAAAAAAAATACTTCTGATACAATGAATAAAATTATCCCTCATTTTAATCCAATTGTAACAATAAAAGTATGAAGCCCTTGGAATGTTCCTTCTCGAGAAATATCTCGTCATCATTGGTATATTGTTAATAAAGTAATAATATTACCTAGGAAAAAGAGTGTAATTGTATATTGATGAAATCATTGGACTAGTCCGGAAACAGTAGTTATAGCTCCAATTGCTCCTGTTAAAGGTCAAGGGCTATAATCTACTAAATGAAATGGGTGATTTGCATGTGTTGACATTAATTTACTTCTCTAGAGTAAAGAGTTCTTAATACAGCAAATACATATGATTGAATAATTGCTACCGCAGATTCTAACACTAATAAGGCAATTTGTGTAGTTAAAATTAAAAATAAAATTAAATAATTAGTTGCAAGTGGTCCAGTATTTCCTAATAAAGTTATTAATAAATGTCCGGCAATTATATTAGCTGTTAATCGAACAGCTAACGTTCCTGGGCGAATAACATTACTAATAGTTTCAATACATACCATAAATGGTATAAGAATAGGAGGAGTACCTTGAGGCACTAAATGAGCGAATATATGTTGTGTGTGATTAATTCACCCGTAAATTATAAATCTTAATCATAAAGGGAAGGCTAAAGTTAAAGTTAAAGTTAAGTGACTTGTTCTTGTAAAAATATACGGGAATAACCCTAAAAAATTATTAAATATAATTAATGCAAATAAAGAAATAAATATTAAAGTTCTTCCATTATGACCTGAAGGGCCTAATAATGTTTTGAATTCTTTATGAAGTGTAAAAATAATAGTTGTTCAGATTCATTGGAATCGATTAGGTAGTAATCAGTAACTACTGGGGATTAATAAGAGACCTAAAAATGTTCTTAATCAATTTAATGATAAATTTAAAATAGTTGTAGAAGGGTCAAATACAGAAAATAGGTTTGTTATCATTTTCAATTTAATTTATTAGAAGTAAAAAAGAGAGATTGAGGGGCTTTTAAAGGGCTGTAATTAAAACAATAATAATTTAAAATGTTAAAAACTATTAAGGTTAATGAAAAAATTAAAAATAAAATTAATCAATTAATTGGGGCTATTTGAGGGATTAAAAAATATTAGATATTCTAATTATTTTAGTTTGACATACTAAGGTTTTTGTTAAACTAATTTTTTTTCATTAGAAGTAATTGCTAATTTACTATTATATGATTTAAGAGATCATTACTTGCTTTCAGTCATCTAATGAATTAGTTATAGAAGTGATTCATTTAATAAAAATTTTTATAGGTACTCTTTCAATAACAATAGGTATAAATCTATGATTAGCTCCACAAATTTCTGAACATTGACCATAAAATAATCCCGGTCGATTAATTAAAAAGTTAATTTGATTTAATCGCCCAGGGGTAGCATCTACTTTAACTCCTAATGAAGGAATTGTTCAAGAATGAAGAACATCTGTGGCGGTTACTAGAATTCGAATTTGATTATTTATAGGAAGAGTAATTCGGTTATCTACATCTAATAAACGAAATCCATTTAAATCTAATTCATTAGTAGGAATTATATATGAATCAAATTCGACATTTAAAAAATCTGAGTATTCATATGATCAATATCATTGGTGTCCAATGGATTTAAGAGTTATTGATGGGGTATTAATTTCATCTATTAAATATAATAAACGAAGGGATGGTAAAGCAATAAATATTAAAATAATAGCTGGGAGAACTGTTCAAATAATTTCAATTGTTTGTCCATGGAGTAAAAATCGATTAGTAAAATTATTAAATAATAGTATTATTATAATATAACCTACTAAAATTGTAATTATTGTTAAAATTAATAAAGTATGATCATGAAAAAAATTTAATTGTTCTATTAAAGGGGATGAACTATCTTGTAAACCTAAATTTGCTCATGTTGCCATTTTCTAACAAAAGATAAAATCTTTATATATGAAGCTTAAATTCATTGCACTAATCTGCCATATTAGAAATTATTAGTTAATAAAGGTAATTCAGCGTAAGTATGTTCAGCAGGAGGTAATGAATGATATCATTCAATAGATGAAGATAATTGTATAGAAAAAGCTGGGGCTCGTTGAGTGATTATTCTTTCTCAAATAATAAATAAGAAATAAACAATTGCAAATAAAGAAATTGTTCTTCCCAAGGAAGAAACGATATTTCATGTTAAATAACTGTCTGGAAAGTCTGAGTATCGTCGAGGTATCCCAGCTAATCCTAAAAAATGTTGAGGGAAAAATGTTAAATTAACTCCTACAAATATTATCGTAAATTGAATTTTTAATCATGTAGTATTTATAGTTAATCCAGTTAATAAAGGGTATCAATGGACAAACCCTGCTATAATGGCAAAAACAGCTCCTATAGATAAAACATAATGAAAATGAGCAACTACATAATAAGTATCATGTAAAATAATATCAATTGAAGAATTAGCTAAAACTACACCAGTTAGTCCCCCTACTGTAAATAAAAATACAAACCCAAAAGATCAAAGTATAGCTGGGCTATAAGTTAATTGTGTTCCGTGTAAAGTTGCTAATCATCTGAAAATTTTAATCCCTGTAGGAACAGCAATAATTATTGTAGCAGAAGTAAAATAAGCTCGAGTATCTACATCTATACCTACTGTGAATATATGATGAGCTCATACAATAAATCCTAATAACCCAATAGCTAGTATAGCGTAAATTATACCTAAGTTTCCAAAAGTTTCCTTTTTACCTCTTTCTTGAGTAATAATATGAGAAATTATTCCAAACCCAGGAAGAATTAAAATATAAACTTCTGGGTGACCAAAAAATCAAAATAAGTGTTGGTATAAAATTGGGTCTCCTCCTCCTGCGGGGTCAAAAAAAGAAGTATTTAGATTTCGGTCTGTTAATAATATTGTAATTGCTCCAGCAAGAACAGGAAGGGACAGAAGTAATAAGATGGCTGTAATTACAACTGATCAAACAAATAAAGGTATCCGGTCTAAAGTAATTCCAGGGGAACGTATATTAATAACTGTAGTAATAAAATTTACTGCACCTAAAATTGAAGAAATTCCAGCTAAATGTAAAGAAAAAATAGTTAAATCTACAGAAGCCCCAGCATGAGCAATCCCCGAAGATAAAGGAGGATAAACTGTTCATCCTGTTCCTGCTCCGTTTTCAACCATACTTCTTGAAATTAAAAGAGTAAGAGAAGGGGGAAGTATTCAAAATCTTATATTATTTATTCGAGGGAAAGCTATATCAGGAGCCCCTAATATTAAAGGAACTAATCAATTTCCAAATCCACCAATTATAATAGGCATTACTATAAAAAAAATTATAATAAAAGCGTGAGCAGTTACAATTACGTTATAAATTTGGTCATCTCCAATAAATGCTCCAGGATGCCCTAATTCAGCTCGAATTAAAATTCTTAGTGATGTTCCAACTATTCCAGCTCAAGCTCCAAAAATAAAATATAATGTTCCAATATCCTTATGATTTGTAGAAAATAATCATTGTCGCGATTAAATGGCTGAATTTAGGCGATAAATTGTAAATTTATTTATGGGAATATTTCTCTTTAATCAGGCTTTATAGTCATTTATGATATTAGACTGCAATTCTAAAGGTATAAAATTTATTGAGGCTTAAGAATTAAAAGATTAATACAAATATTTTCAGCTTTGAAGGCTATTAGTTTCATTAACTTAAATTCTTATAAAATTATATAAATTATAGAAATAAAAACTAACCCTCCAATAGAAGAAAAATTAAGAATTAAACTAATATATTGAGTTTTATAATTAAAATTATTTTTTAATATTCAAGAAGATTTTTGGTAATTAAGTATAAAGATACTATAAGATAATCGCAGATAAAAAAATAAAGTAATTAAAGTTAAACATACACTAATAGTAAGAAGAAAAAATTGATTTATATTTGTTAGGGTTTGAATAACCAATCATTTAGGTAAAAATCCTAAAAATGGAGGGAGACCTCCTAACGACAATAAATTTAAAAATATAAAAAAAGAATTAATAGGGTTTATGGATGAAATATTAAAAATTTGATTAAAATAAAATAAATTAAAATTTTTGAATATTAAAATAATTGAAGTTGTTATGAAAGAATAAATAAGAAAATAAAATCTTCATAATATTTCTCTATTTATTATAGCTAAAAGTATTCACCCTAAGTGATTAATTGAAGAAAAAGCTATTAATTTACGGATAGAGGATTGATTTAGACCTCCTAATGAACCAATTAATATGGATAAAATAATTGTAATTATAAAAAAATTATATATAAAATTATATGAAATAAGTATTAATGGAGCAATTTTTTGTCATGTTATTAAAATTAATCCATTAATTCAGGAAAGACCTTCTATCACTTCGGGGAATCAAAAATGAAAGGGGGCTGCTCCTCTTTTAATTAAAAGGGTGGATAAAATTAAAATTTCATTAAATTTAAAAATTAATAAGGTATTATATTGGTACAAAAATATTAATAAAATAACACCAAATAATAAAATTGAAGAAGCAAAAGCTTGAGTTAAAAAGTATTTTAGAGAACTTTCAGAGGTTAATAGATTTTTTTTATTATCAATTATTAGGGGGATAAAAGATAATAGATTAATTTCTAGACCTATTCATGCCCCCAATCAAGAGGTTGAAGAAATGGTTATAAAAGTTCCAAAAATTAATATAATTAAAAAAATATTATTTGAATTTTTTTTAATTAAAAAGAAAAGGATTATACCTTTATAAGTGGGGTATGAACCCAATAGCTTATTTAGCTTATCTTTTTAAAATATACCTTATAGTGTATGAAGCACAAAAGATTTTGATTCTTTTAGAAAATAGTTTAATTCTATTTAATGTAATGAATGAAATTTAAAATTTCATGATTTATTCTATCAAAATAATCCTTTTAATCAGGCAATTCATT